TAGAATATTATTTATTTTCTATTTATTTATTATTTTTATAGTATAATTAATATTAATATAACGGTATTGATATTCTAATCTACTTGAATATTGAATACCAGAAAACTATATGATATGAATATTTATTATTATTAACGCAGATATATCTATCTATTTTATTTATTTTATATCTATATCTATGTCTTCTCCGTTCTTTTATTACCCTCCTGTCCTGTCGTGTTGTCAATTGACAGTATGACTTAGGGGTCAATATAATTTGACCGACCAAATCCTATTTTGGTAAACCATCTTGAATCTACTGCAGAGTGAAGGATCATGGATCCAACGCATAACCCTTTGTGAATGAGAGAGATAAAGATGAGAAAGACCAATGAAATAAAGTTTCAAGGTTATATAGTTTAATGGTAAAGTTTGATTTGATTACCATTAACTAACCCCCAGAATACTTAAGGAGTTTTTCCGTTTGATTTATATACTATGGATCTACTAAAGACGGATCTCGGGCTGAGTTATATTAAGTTAAAGTTAATAAGGTAGCCCTACTAGGCCTTATTACCTATTATGTTTTTCCTATTCTATTTTTATATTACCTCAAGGTATTTTTCTTATTACCTATGGTATTTGTCTTATTACCCATATTCTAGTGCTTTTTGATTTGGCCGGCACTCGGGACCTTTTATTTCTAGTTGATTTATGAAGGCGGCCGTAGGCCCCTATGGTCCAGTGGTTACGACCTCTCTCTTTCACGGAGAAAACGAGGGTTCAAGTCCCTCTGGGGGTGTACCAAGACTCAAGACTATAGGAGTGGTATTTTCTATCAAATGATCCGTAGCCGTATTTGTCAAGTCTGCCTGGTAGACGAAAGGAAGTTTATTATGGAACGTCTAAAAAATTTAGGCGTTGGGTCGATGCCCGAGTGGTTAATGGGGGCGGACTGTAAATTCGTTGACAATATGTCTACGCTGGTTCAAATCCAGCTCGGCCCAACAATTTGCCAATCTACTATCAGACGGTAGAACTCTCTTGTTCTTAAGAAATACCCTACCTGATACAAGATAATAAAAAAGAATTCAAAATTTCTGCTAGATCTCTTCTTATTTCCCTGGGATTGTAGTTCAATAGGCTAGAGCACCGCCCTGTCAAGGCGGACGTTGCGGGTTCGAGCCCCGTCAGTCCCGACGGATCCAATAAGTACATCAATTTGCCTCTCCATTTTCTCTGAAAGAGGGGACAGAGATCATAATTGAATCCCGAAGAGGTTTCCTCTCTTTTTTTTTTTCAGGATTCTGTCAAAGAAAGAATAAACCCTAAACTAAAATTAAAATAACTAAAATAGTTAAGTTGATAGAATATTCCATCTTTTATCCCGCGCCTCATCTTTCTCATACTTCTTTGTCTTCCAAAGAAAATTGGATCATTAAAATTTAGAACCTAATTCCTCTCTTTTTGGGTTTTTAATGGAAACGGATGGGTGGTTAGATGATACTTCGTTTAACTACATACAAAAAAAGAACAGAAAAGAAGTATAAAAAAGGAATTTTTGCTCGGTCCGGGAATCCAAGATTGGATTCGGTATGGATAAAGGATCTTCGTATGTTATACTATTCAATTCTCGACGACGAATTAATTTAATAGCTCAGATATTGTTATTCATGATATGATATTGATCCGATTCAAGATCGTCGATAGGTAATGCATTCATTGAATTGATAGGTGAAAGATTTATCATCTCTATGGGATTAAATCCCGAGTTATTGTGAAATAAAAAAACGATGAGATTATGGAAGTAAATATTCTTGCATTTATTGCTACTGCACTGTTCATTTTAGTTCCTACTGCCTTTCTACTTATAATTTACGTAAAAACAGTCAGTCAAAACGATTAATTACTTTGAATGAAACTTGACTTCTGAATTCTTATCCATATTTGAAGAAATCAAAAGAAAAGTATTCTATTAAATGAAATCAACGGGCTATAATCGGCGGTATTCTATGAGATCCGAGAGTATGGTAAGAAAGAAATTTTTTTCTTATCATACTCTCTATTCTATTAGTGTTATAGTAACGTATAAAATAAAATTGTACTTGACTTTCTAATAAAGTTGGTATACTATATTAGCTTCTATCTTCAATCTATGTAGTTATTAATCCATATATGGAATTGACGTAGGACCCGATTCTATTTCTTTGATACATCTATTTATTCCGATGAATCTGAAAAAATCGTTTTACTGTTATAGAATACATTTCTCCACTAGAATCCAAGGGAATTTTGAAACGAGGATCTTTTTATTTAAATTGAAATAATTTTCAATTTAAATAAAAAATGCGTTGCAGAACGATCTATAAAAAATTGATACCGTTAACTAAATTAGGAGTGCTTCTAAAGTCCACTTCTTCCCCATACTACGAGTGAAAGGGAAAATGTAAAGACTACCATTAAAGCAGCCCAAGCGAGACTTACTATATCCATGTGAATTATATCCCTTATCTCTATGATAGAATTATTCCATTATTGCTCACTAATAATAGTAGAATGAATGGTCCAGAGTCAAAAAGGGATTCTGGCCGAACACTATTCATGAACCAGTCAAATAAATCCATTTCAAAAATTCCTATATGATTTCTAATGGGGAAAGACTAAATACAATACAAGTAAAATATACAATGACACTATAAGTGAATGTTACTAATGGAATGGAACATCTATTCTATCTAGTAATAAAAAAAGAGACCCATTCCTTTTTCTTGCCCTTCAAAGTAAAAAAAAATTGCTATCTATTACATATTATTTTATTTCCTATTTGATCTAATTCGTACCCTTTCCCGATTGTCTCTCTGAAGGAGTTGGGAGATAGTATATTATACTCTTGACGACGGGTCTAAAAAAAAAATAATTTTTTTGCACCTTTTGTTTTCTATAAACTATAAAAAAAATCCATCCAATATAATCTTTCTTTGAATTTTAGATTCAAGGATTTCCAAGCTTTTACAAAATCCCCAGAACAGAATAAGACAGCAGAACAGAATAAGAGATTTAGATTCATTTGTTGATGAGGCGGCACCCGGATTTGAACTGGGGAAAAAGGATTTGCAGTCCCCCGCCTTACCACTCGGCCATGCCGCCAAAACAATACACAATAGGAAAAAATTTTTCTTTTTCGGTTGGATTACTAAACTTTAGTTTTTTGTACTTGCATCTTGCATCCCTTTTTAAATCCTTTTTCTAAATCTAAATTTATGTATAAAAATTAGAAAAGTTTTTATCCTTTCTTATTGTATTTAATTAATTTATTTATTGTAATGTATTTGATCTACCCCTTGATTGATTGATTGTATCATATCTTCCCACAATGCCTAAAAACTTCCACTAACCTTTCTATTGAAAAATCAAATGTCTATTTTCGCTTAAAAAAGCCGAAATTTATGACAAAAGGGAACCATTAACTATTCGTTGACTGAGAATTCGTGACTTATTCTTGGATTTGAATCTAAAATTTGGTTTCCCTAATGACATAAGAAAATACAAATGGATACATACTTAATTGATTCTTTTGAATCAAAAATCCTTCTCAATTTCTGGATTCTATTATAACAAAAATGATAAGTATATGTAAACCCCAGAAGGGAAATTTTTACACAGATACCAAATTGGCTATTTAGAGTATGTTGCCTATAAACAAAAAAACGGGAATTCATTGGAACAAAAAAAGGCCCGGCTGGGTATTGACCGGGCCAGGCCCAAAAGGCACTTCGAACAAAATAAAAGCAAGAAGGTCTTCTTTATTTATCTTTCTATTCTATTTGGATCTTTCGAGCATCTAAATGGAATTGCTAATTCTATAATAACGATAAAGAATGTAAAAGAAATACTTTATTTAATCCTTACTTGATGTGTAATGTAACATAGTAATTATCTTTTTCAATTGGGAGAGATGGCTGAGTGGACGAAAGCGGCGGATTGCTAATCCGTTGTACGAGTTATTCGTACCGAGGGTTCGAATCCCTCTCTTTCCGTTTCCGTTGATGACTTTCTATTTTTTTCTTTCAATTTTTGCAAACCCCTTTTTATTTTTTTCCTAATTAAATTAAATATGTGGAATAGCTAAAATAAAATCTTAATAAAATTGTAAAATCAAACAAGAAAAACTAAATTTTTATTTTATTCTTCACGTCCAGGATTACGTCCTGGATCATTGGATAGGAATCCAAAAATGAAGAGAGAAACAAAGAATATTACTACTGTGTAAACGAAAAGTTTGAGAGTAAGCATTACACAACCTCCAAGATCATTTTTTGAAAAAGAAAAACGAGAAAAGATAATAGATCCTCCACTTTTATATCACATATCCTATTTTGACACCAAGAAATGAATTATAGAAATAGAAAAGAATGTTCAGAAATTCAAATCAAATGAAGTTGAAATTTGTAATAAGAGTCTTTAATTTAATTACCTCACTTTCATACCCACAATTAGATATTCTAAGGGACCCTAAGCTCATAAGGTATTTCCCCGAAAAAGGATTAAAATGGGGAAAGGAAATAGGGCGAGCCGGATTTCTCGCGACTATCCGAGAGTTTGAATTGAAGGTTCATACTGTCAGACTTATTTGATCTTATCAATTGTTATAATTTTTCTCGAATAAATCATGAATTTTCTAGGATAGTATTAAAGCTCTTATCGAAAACTTACAGCAGCTTGCCAAACAAAGGCTAAAAGAAAAAAGAACAGGGGTATAACTGGCATGACATCTACGATTGGATTCAAAAAAGCATAGGCTTCGGGCAATTTGGCGAAGAAAAGACTAGTCGGATAAAGGGCAGAATTAAGACAGATCAAACTAAAAATATTAAGCATAACAGACTTTTTTTTTCGTCGAAATAATTGCATTTTGATTGAGTTAAGGAAAAATGAAGAAAGTAAGGTAAACAAAAAAATCCTTCTTTTTTTTTTTCTGCTCAATCAAAAATCCTCCAATTCTCAAAGGAGAATAGAAGAAATCATACTTTCATACAATATCTTAATTGAATTATATGTAATGATCAATAAATTCAGTTAAATTCTAGAAATACACATGCCAAAATCCTAGCATGAATCTATAATAGATTCTATAAAGATAAAGAAAAAAGAGTTTCTCTAGATAGTTGGACTGGAATTGACGAAGACTTAATACCAATATTATTCTTTATTAGTATTAGTGTCCAATAAAAATAGAAATGGGGCGTAGCCAAGCGGTAAGGCAACGGGTTTTGGTCCCGCTATTCGGAGGTTCGAATCCTTCCGTCCCAGAGCGTATCCATTGTATCCTAATATTTGTTTTTTGTTCAAGGAGGTTCTGTTTCGAGGTCTAATATTGCATAGAATATTATATTATTCTTCCTTCTTTTTTGATTTTGAATGATTCTTTGCAGAAGCATATCTGAGTTTTTCACAAACTGAACTAAATCGAGTTCAAATGATATGCAAAAGTAACTGAACCCCTTTGTGACCCAGATAAAGCTAAGGTGGGCCGTAGATCATAGTTGTAGAAAGATTACTTAACCTCATCAGGTTAAAAAAAAATATGAAATGAAAATACATATAAAAGAGGAAGCGCTTAACCTATAGGTATGTATTCTTATCCTGTTTCAGTGACAATGGTGTTTCCCTTTTTGTGAAAAAGAATTGGCATCCCTAAAATATTTTATTTAACAATGATATGATATATATTTTCGATATTTTTTTTATTGTTTATTGTTTGATTTAGCTTATTTGCTTTACATCATTGACAATTCCATTCGAAAAGAAACAGAGATTTTTCTTTCTTATTTCTTATGATAATGATAATAAAAGGGAGTCTTTACTGTAAAACTTGACTCAAATAATGATGGATAGGTTGGAAACTTTTTCAAGTATCAAGATTTGTAATGATTCCTTATGGGGTGACTCTTTGGGAAGTTGGAAATGGGCCGGTCTATCTTATTGAGTCACTTGAAGAGGCAGAGTAAAATAGAATTTATTTTTTCGTGTGATTTCTGTTAGTTATGTTATTTCTATATCTATTTAGTTTAGATTTCTAGATATTTCTGTTAGATATTTTTTTGAAATAGATATTTATAAAAAAACGTTCCATTCATACAAAAAAGCTGGGGTCTTGCTAATATTTCTTCAGAAAAATAATCTTAATAATCTATGTAGATAAGAAAAAATATAAATTACTTTGTCGCTGTACCGACTGAACCAATGACTATTCATGATTCCATAATTGAATCAATTCCGTACTGGTTCCAAATTAGAGGAATGTTATGGTAAAACTTCGTTTAAAACGATGCGGTAGAAAGCAACGTGCGACTTGAAGGACACGATCCGGTGTGGATTCTTTTTCTTACATCCACCATTTTATATAGGAATGAAGGTGCTCTTGGCTCGACGTCATTTGTTCTATTCTACTAGAGCCCTTCTCTTTTTTTATTGGGTTGTAATGTAACATAGTTCATGATGGAGCTCGAGTAGAAAGTATTGATTAATTTCTCAGGGGCAACGATCTAGGGTTTTTTCCAATTCATAAATTGGAACAACTTCGTAAGTATATCTTCGATATAGAAATAGAAAGGATCCGATTCGAGCAATTTTTCAATTCAAAAAATTTGTTGGAACGGCTAAAACTTTTTCGATACGCAGTGTATCGCGCACGAATCAACCGTCGGTATGATTCTTTGATAGAAAGAAATCGCAAAAGGGGTATGTTGCTACCATTTTGAAAGGATTAAGAAGCACCGAAGTAATGTCTAAACCCAATGATTTAAAACAAAGATAAAGGATCCCAGAACAAGGAAACACCACTTCAATTGTCTCACGGATCCGAATAACGAATCAAAATAGATTTTAAACGAGACAAAAAGGGTGGGTTAAAGACCACTCAAAAAAAATATATATATTAAATTAAAGATTTTTCTTTAAGATATTTGAGATATTATATTATTGAACTTGAGTTATGAGTACAAATGATTTTTTCTTCTTCAGGAAGTAAGCTAAATAAAAATGAGTGAAATTGAAATTATAGAATTTATTAATTTAGTTTACGGATTCCTTTCCTATTTATTCTAATCAAATTTTATCCATAGATAAAACTTCGAATCATTTTTTCTCGAGCCGTACGAGGAGAAAACTTCCTATACGGTTCTAGGGGGGGGGTTCTTTTTCATCTACATCTATCCCGATGAGCCGTCTATCGAATCGTTGCAATTGATGTTCGATCTCGAAGAGAAGGAAGAGATCTTCGGAAAGTGGGTTTTTATGATCCGATCAAGAATCAAACTTATTTAAACGTTCCCGCTATTCTCTATTTCCTTGAAAAAGGCGCTCAGCCTACAGGAACTGTTCAGGATATTTTAAAAAAGGCAGAGGTTTTTAAGGAACTTTGCCCTAATCAAACAAAATTAAATTAAGGAAATAAAAACTAAGGGTAGGATAGTGATTTCTATATCATTTTGGATATCTTTTCTATACTATGTTTTTTTATTTCCTTTCTTGGTCTATTCGTATCTATTTCTCATTGCTTTTATAGAATCCTTTTCTATAGAATATTTTTCTAAGGAAACTGTATTTGATTGATCCTCAAAAAATAGAAAATTATGGCATTACCTGTAATTGGGTGGTTTTCATTTGAACGCTAATACCAAGTAACAAACAAGGAATAGAAGTTCTTTATTCTATATGGATTCAATTTTTTTATTCTCCATCTAATCTAAAAACTCAAAATTTAGTATATAAATATAGGTATATGCAGTGCCAATCCAACACAAGTCCTTTTTTTACTATTTTTCAATTTAAGTTTTTGTATTTTTTCATCGTATTCTTTTCTTAACCTTTATGTTGACAACGTTGTATCGAACAAATATAATTCATCGTGATAAGCAGATCTATTTATTTCCGTCCCATAGGTTTTCTTTTTTATTTTTACTTGTTGATTCAAATGATGGGTTCGTTGGATTAGCTTTGATACCCGGATTTTTGATTGAAAAAGTGGATAACATAGAAATAGGGGATGTTCTACCATTTTTACATTTATTTATTTTTTTGGTCGGGCAATTTTTTATTTTTTCATCTGATTCTGATTTAGTCATTTTTATGTTCCAAATAGAGTAGAAAAATTTAATAGAGTAGAAATTTTTTTTAGATTTTTTATTTCGTAGAGTAATGCTTTAATTTAATAATTTTGTTTTATTCTGATTGTATCTACATACCCTTTTATATTTGGGTTGCTAACTCAATGGTAGAGTACTCGGCTTTTAAGTGCGGCTAGGATCTTTTACACATTTAGATGAAGCGAGGGATTCGTCCATACTATCGGTAAAGTTTGGAAGACCGCGACTGATCCTGAAAGGGAATGAATGGAAAAAATAGCATGTCGTATCAATTAAGAGTTCTGAGAATATTTTATTCTTTCTGGCTCGGTACAAAGCCTTCTTTAAATTATTGAAAGGGAACAAACCGAAGTCAATTTCAAGTTGGGTCGAATTAATAAATGGATAGGGCCCCACGGCTTCAATTAATTTCATTTTTATTATAGGGAAAGAAAGAAAAAGCAACGAGCTTTCATTCTGAATTTGAATGATTACCCGATCTGATTAGACGTTAAAAAAATATTAGTGCCCAATACGGGAAGGCTTTCTCCCAGGAAAAAATATTCTTGATTTTTTAATGAATCCTAAATATTACCACTCTCCACTCTCCGTTCTATAATGGAATAATGGAGATGTATGTGTATAAGAAACAGTATATTGATAAATCAATTTCCAAAATCAAAAGAGCGATTGGGTTGAAAAAAGTAAAGGATTTCTAATCATCTTGTCATCCTATAAGGAAAACGAACATAAAAACTTAAAATTAAATGGAAAAAGAGATGATAGAGAATCTGTTGATAAGTTTATCTGGATCCGAGGTATCTATTCGGTTTGTACTATAATACCTTGTTTTGACTGTATCGCACTATGTATCATTTATAACCCCCAAAATCCTCTACCTTTCATTTAAATAGAATTTCAAATGGATAAATTCCAAAGCTATTTAGGGCTAGATAGATCTCAACAACACTACTTCTTATATCCACTTATCTTTCAGGAGTATATTTATGTACTTGCTCATGATCATGGTTTAAATAGATCCATTTTGTTGGAAAATGCAGGTTATGACAATAAATCCAGCTTACTTATTGTGAAACGTTTAATCATTCGAATGTATGAACAGAATCATTTGATTCTTTCTGTTAATGACTCTAAACAGACTCCTTTTTCGGGGCAGACCAATCATTTTTATTCGCAAATAATGTCAGAGGTTTCTTCAATCATTATGGAAATTCCATTGTCTCTGCGATTAATATCTTCCCTAGAAAGGAAAGGGGTAGTTCAATCCGAAAATTTACGATCAATTCATTCAATATTTTCTTTTTTAGAGGACAACTTTTCACATTTAAATTATGTATTAGATATACTAATACCTTACCCAGCCCATCTGGAAATATTAGTTCAGGCTCTTCGCTATTGGATAAAAGATGCTTCCTCTTTGCATTTATTAAGATTCTTTCTCCATCAGTGTCATAATTGGGATAGTCTTATTACTTCAAATTCAAAGAAAGCCAGTTCTTCTTTTTCAAAATCAAAAAGAAATCAGAGATTATTCTTCTTCCTATATACTTTTCATGTATGTGAATATGAATCCGGTTTCCTCTTTCTCCGTAACCAATCTTCTCACTTACGATCAACATCTTCTGGAGCCCTTATTGAACGAATTTATTTCTATGGAAAAAGAGAGGACTTTCCCAGGGCTTTTCAAGCAAATTTGTGGTTGTTCAAAGATCCTTTCATGCATTATGTTAGGTATCAAGGAAAATCAATTCTTGCTTTAAAAGGGACGTTTCTTCTGATGAATAAATGGAAATATTACTTTGTCAATTTTTGGAAATCCTATTTTTACCTGTGGTCTCAACCAGCAAGGATTTATATAAACCAATTATCCAATC